TAGAAGATGGAAGTTTACTTACAAAGAAAAAGGTAAGCGTTGGTATATTATTATTTTTTAGTCTCAGTTCTTTCTTTAGTCAGGGAATTAGCTTGTTGCTCAAGGGAAGGATCTATGTAATAAGAGTTTAATAAGGATTCTTCTAAGCGCTGGAGTCCGAAGGAGTGGTATCAAGCCTGCTCGTAGCTCACCCGTAACCCGTAAAGTAGGCAATCTGTAATATTGTAGTAGGAGCCTCTTACTCCATCCGAAGAGGAGAATCTCTATTAAGCTTTCTTTTTCTTCTCAGCCCAAGTGAAAAGACAGCTCGCTCAGTCGAACCGAACTTCGAATCCAATAAATCCAATGTATCATAGAAGGATAACCTGTGAGTTAGGGATGATGTAATTAAGAAGGATAAGCTGTGAGCTAGGGTAATATTCCATATTACAACGGTTCAGCAAAGACAGGTTAGAATGGTAATATAGATAGGTAGTTTGCTCACGAGCTGCAATCAATAGAAAGGGATCCACCCTCAATAGAAGAGGAGCGGAAAGTATATAAAGTAGTCAAGTCCCAATCAATGGAAGAAGTGGACTCTCTCCGACCTGCGAGCCATGAAACAGAATCGATTGAATACGTGGAGTTCAGAAGTGGAAATCAATTAGTGGCATGAGAAGAAGTAGGGACGGGACTGAGGGAAGTCATTCCAGGCAAGAGAGCCAATCAGGGAAATCAATCGAAGAACGGGACTCTAGATAGTTCAACCAAATCTATCATTTGTCAGCTATATGATATAACCTTTTCTCATTTTTAAAGAGCTTGTTAGGGCTAAAAAGAAATTCACTGATTTCACAGCTATATGAAATGAACTTTTTCACTTTGCATCTCCGTCGTATGAAGGGAAATCCCAATCACAGATTTTTCATCTATATGCGCATGCAAAATGAAACTTTAGATCGTAGGCTTATGAAGGGAAATTGATGTTTAATGAAAAATCCCAGGTTTCTAGAATCTGGCAGAACAGCTGGGAATAGACTTCCTAGCCCGGGGAAGGTAAAGAAAGCAGTATCGAAGCCGGCCACTGACTTAGAGAACAGGTCTCCCCCTTTTCGAGTGAAGAAAGGAGTCGGTGCACTTCGGCATAAGCCTTACTATTCATCTAACTCTGTAAGCAGTCCTCCTCAGGGAAAAGAACAGTCCACGCATGAGCAAGTATTAAACTCTAACGGAACCCGGGGTTAGTAAAGATAGTTTACCTCCCCTGCCCACGAAGTACGAAGTGAGGGAGGTGTGCTTTCGTGCTTTGAACTAACCTTTACGCACCTCACGAAGGGACTACTTCCTTTCGATTTGAGGACTTTGATTGAATGAGATTCTAGATATCAAAACAGGAAGTTGCTATTTGAACTCGAAGCAACTGACCCCCTGGTCTCTATCCTTAAGGAAGTCATGCTTTTGCCCTTTTGAGTGAGTCCTTTGGAGAACAGACTGTTACTAATCCGATGGAAAGAATCCTTGATCTCATCCAGGGAACGGAAACACAAGCTGTTGGTGGCTAAAAAGCACCCGGCTTGAAGCATCTTGGTGGTCTGGCTCATGGTAGGTTTTTTTGTTTTACATGCGGCCTATCGAATCTTCCTCTCCCTATGGTCGAGCTATAAGGGCACGTAGCGTTTCACTCTTAACTTCTTCTATTAGATAGGGGATGTTACCCAGACTTAGACCCTAAGTCATTCTTAGCGAAGCGACCAATCATAAGAATGAGATACGGACCTCCCGTCTTTTTCAGTCTCCCTCCTTTCCCTTCATTCTAAGTAAGTAGCGGTCCAAGTCTCCTTCCCGACCGATCGAAGGGGGTAACAAGGGATAACTCCCAAAGAAGTAGTGTTTCATCTGCCCGATCCCTTACAAATTATTCTTAGCTCTGAAGCATTCCCTCCGAAATAAGTCCATTCAAGAATAATAACAGGTTAAGGCCCCGTTCCACTAGATGAGAGGAAAGAATCTTTCGCTTATGTGACTATAGGTCTTTTCCCTGGAGGCAATAATGGCTCGGAACAAAAGCTAGGAGTTAGCAGATTTAGATAAAGCTTGCTCGTGGCTTTACCTGCTCTTATCCATTGACGGGACTTCTTCAGCTAATGACTTAGGGAACCTGAAGGGCAAGGAAGAAGACTTCAAAGGACGACTAGATTATCTCCTATCATCTTTCGCTTCTATGCCTACAGGGCTTATCCCTGGATGGAATAATGTCTAGGACCTATTGTATTGGGTACAAGAGTTACCAGATGAATCGAAAGCTCGAAAGAGCAAAAAACTTATTTAGAGAAAGAATGATTAAATTCTTTACTTAGCCTGAAGGGCAATAAACGAGAGACTGAAAAGGAAGGTACCTCGAAACAAAAAGAAGGAACTCTAGCATCGGTCTATCGCTATACTACGAGGGTTGTTCTACCGACCGGCCCAGATGCTGACTACCTTAGCGTACGTCGCTCGGGGCCTACAAACCTCTCGTTAGCTCCATCCCTTCTTAAGCCTGTAACATATTTAGGTCAGCGGAGAAAGCGTGTCCCTCATCTGATGATGCAGGGGACCCGTCGACTTTCTCCCTCATTGGCTCGGGACGCTCGTAAGGTGCTTATTACAGGGGTACGGATACAACCCTTCATAGCACCTAAACTACGCTTTTTATAAAGCCATAGGCAAGTTTAAATCAATATTCAATCTAGAAGAGAACCAGCCTTAGTAAACTTACAGGAAAGAAAGGAACCTAATAAACTCAATCATACAAGGAATTAAGAGCTTACTTGCTTCTACATCCACTGGAACGGTACTGAAGCCGGAAGGCTAAGGACCGAGAATAAGAAACAACCTAATAAATAAAAAAAGGGAGTAGAACTTGCTTTTGCACCTACAGCTTTTATCCATTGAAGGAATAGAGTTGAACAACTCCTTACTTAGACTGAAGGGAAAGAAAGGGAAACTTTGAACAACACTGACACAGGGAACTCCTCTTCAGGAATTGCTTCGGTACGGGAATCAGGACGTAAGGAAGGGACCGACAACTATACAATACGAATCAAAATAAATAAATAAAAGGGACTTCAGTCGATAACAGACCATAGGGAAGTAGAGCGTATAAAAACCATACCAATGGCACATATTCCAGATTTTCAACCTCATTGGCCCCGTTTTCCACATCCATATGCTTGAAACTTGGAAATAACTCTTTGATGGAGTCAGTAGGTAAATGCACATCCAGTCATACAACATAGAAACAGTAATTCATGTTCTTGTGGAATTACTTTGGTTATTAGTTAGGGATACAAATACAAATATAAATAAGCCAGGTAGAATAGAAGTTCCCATCCAGCATCTACGTTGAGGCCTCGTTTGAACTCCCAATTACGGGTGATACGTCGGATAGACTCTATCTTAGAGATCTGGTAAATCCCCAACTACAAGCTCTCAGTTATAGAGTGACTCGGAAGTACTGCTTCTGATGATAGCTATGCTGTAATCGAAGAATCCCGATCTGTAAGAAATGCATATGAAAGCTGAATGCTGTCCTAAGCTTCGCTCAACCTGTGAAATGAGGGCAAATGGACGGTTGCTTTCTTGACCAGTTGGACCGGTTTCGGTCTATACCTTAACCAAGGATGCCTTCCTCTTGAAATGAGAATGGGTAAGAGATCTGGTCGAGTCTCCTATATGGACTGCGCCCATTACTTATGAGAAAAGTTCCCCATTACTGGAGGGGAACTTTTCTTTGAGTGAACGAACGTAGCGATGCCGGGGTCGGTGAGCTAGTGAGGTAACACAAGACCGGTGCGGACTTGCTCCCTTTCCTATTGCACCCATGTGTGTGTCAAAGGTAATGCCTACTTCACTGAACTTCGATCGCTCGGTCCGCTGCATCTGATGAGGATGAAGCCGCCCTTCTCCTGCCTGAAAAAGAAGGTGAATGAATTCTGGTTGGCAAGGAATTATTATAGCTTAGCGCTTGTGCTAAGGAAGGAAAGGTGTTCCATAGCATCTGGGGCCAAGGCCCTGTTCTGGTTACTACAATTAGTGTAGCACCTTTCTTTTTAGGGCTTAAAGGCGAAGCGCTTCGTCCGGGTCTTTTTTTCTCCCACAAACTCGGTTAGGGGCGGCTTTGAGTGGGCTTTATCCGTATGAGCGGAGCGTTCAGCGGTGTGGGCAAGATCTGGAGAGATTTGTTCATGAAAACATCCCCTTTTCGGGGTATTCCTCTTTAGTGATTGGCACCTGGGGAATGTTAGTAATTTATCTGGCAAAGGCCATGAGGTTTTGGTGTTTGCCGGCCTAACTCACTAAGCTTCCAGTCTCATCTGTCTGAGATCCTAACTCGACGAAAGTATAAGCTGAAGCAGAGGCTTAGGGGCTTCTTTCGAATGAAGCTTTTGAAGAGTCTTCGTCTCGCCCACTTAAATAGGAAGAAAGAGGTTCCGGAACCTTGAAAAGATCGTTGACAACTCTAACCGCAGAATTGCTTGTTTCGGTCAAGCCAGTGAGGGAGGTGCCATCGCTTTAACAGTCTGGAAGCGACTTCGGCTTGGGTATGCAGAGGCGATAGAAGCAGTGAGGTTACCTGTAAATTGCAAGCGAGTTCTTAGGGTTCCAAACCTTTGAGTTTCCAGTCTGAGATTGAGATCTTCTTTCACTTTTGGTCTTAGTTAAAAAAGTCTAAAGCGGATAAGGGACTAGCGAGGCGAGTCCAGTTCTCTTCTAGTATGAGGAGGCAAGTTAGTAGTGTCTCTTGCGAGATCTAACCATTCGTTCTAACAAGCGGGTTTCCTTGTTTTTAGGCTTTTTTTATGTATAGTGCAAACAAGCACGGGAAAAGATACCAATCCAAGAGAGAAAAGAAAGTCCGCGAAATTACATAAAAATAGGATAAAGCTTTTTTTATCTAATAAAAGATAGACCAATCCACTTTAGCAGAAAAGTCGTAACGGAATAACTTAAATTTACATATTTAAGTCACTCCGTTATCTAGTTTCTCTTCTCTCTCTTGTGAATGAATCTTTTTCGAAAGTTCACTTCGAACTCTTTCTATACCTAACCTCATAACGACCCTTGAAGTAAGATTATGTGAAACTGTCTGATTAAGTAAGTCTTCCGTGTACTAAGGTGAGAAGACGATCATCATCTAAATAGAGATAAGGGGCTCGTAAGTATGTACGGAACTGATTACCGCCCCTGGAAAGGCCCCTTTCCAGCACTCCTCCTTAATGCCTCTTTGTTGGTTTTATTGATATTGTGAGTAGAGGTCTTGCTATTGCATTTGGTCTCTTTCATCTGGTTAATTTGAAACTTTCGGGGCATTGACTCAGACCAGGAAAGCATCCAATTCTAACAGCTAGAATCAAGACTGAAAATCTCGTCTAATAAGAAGAGCGCTAATTTCTGTCTTACATCACACTAGTCTCGTTCTTGAGTGGGGGGGTCGTGGAAGAAGTGGGTTCGATTCCCATAGCCCCCATGTGGCGAACGCGTAATAGTAGTAAAAGTTTATCATGATATTTTCTGTTTTGTCAAGCCCAGTCTTTCGCGACACTTCAGGTTTACTTCTTTTGTTAGGTCTCGACTTCTTCGCTATGATCTTCCCAATAGTTCATATTCAAATACTAATTTTTGGTATGTTTACTAGGGAGGCTGGCCGACTACGGGTTGGTAAGAGTATAAGTGCCTTAGCCCTGTCTGGGGTCAGTCGACTTTGCGTCTTTTTCCTGTTCTTTTTTTTACGACCATTAATAAGACTCGTTGTTTCCTTTTTCTATTTTTATATATGCAGCAAGATTTTGGGCAGCGGGGGCGTAGAGGCATTTGAAGGTACTCGGCTGGCTTTTAGCAGTGATAGCCTTTCCTTGGACTCGAGTTGGACGGAATCTTCCTCGACAGAGGAAGCTGCCCTTTCAGATGATGTTCAAGCAGAAGTGCAAGTGCAAGCGGAAGCCCAAGCCCAAGCCCAAGCAGAAGCCCAAGCTGAAATGGATGCCATAATGGCTATGCCAGAACTAGAGCTGTTTGCGCGCATCCTACGGCTCGAAAACGAAATGGCTCATGGGCTGCCTCCACAGCTAAACCCGCGTGAGTATGAGCAGCTAGTACGCGAGAATTTACTCGCCGCTCTTACTACGCCCTACTACGACAATGTCTTGGCCAACGAGATCTTCGAAGTCCACGTAATGGAGCTGAAGGCTTCTTTACAGGATAGCCTTTTCAATCACATGCTTGCTGAGCCCGGGCTGGACCTTATTTTAGCAACGGCGCCGGTCCAAGACATTCGAGCACAGGCTTACGACTTTATTGAGCAACAGGTCGAACCTGTAAATTCCATGCGGACTCTATTCCAGAAGACTCTTCTGGAAACGACACTGCGGCACTTTATTGGAAATATAGCCCAACATGGGACTAATTCCTTCATATATAAGGAATTTTTTTCATACTTTACCGGCGAATAAGAATAATAGGTAGGGGAGCTGCTGTCGGTATTGGAAACGTCCTTAGTTCCTTGATTCATTCCGTGGCGCGAAATCCATCATTGGCTAAACAATCATTTGGTTATGCCATTTTGGGCTTTGCTCTAACCGAAGCTATTGCATCGTTTGCCCCAATGATGGCCTTTTTGATCTCATCCGTATTCCGATCGAAGAAAGAAGATTGAAATAAAGCAAGCACCTCTCGAGAAAGAGGAAGTGATTCAAATTCAAGAAAAAAGAGTAGAATTGGAAGTCAAGTAAGAAGGAAGGAGGCTAGTCCCCGAAAATGCCCCGCGCGTAGGTTCGTTTGTCGTTGGGGCTAAAAATGCACCTTGCTCGTTCCTAGGAACTCAGTAACGTGGCCAGCCAGGTCAGCGGGGAATGAGAAAGATAGATCTAGAAGGACTGTATTAGGAGGGGCCTTCGCAGTTAAGCATGCAGGTGGGAACACATTAATATATAGCTATAGCTGAACGTGGGTGCGATCGCCATTCCCCACTAATAGAAGTAGGAGAGAAGGCTTGGGGTGATGGGTTTGAAGACAGGTTAGGACCAACGAGTGAAGTCGTTAAACGTAACGAGTCTAGGGGCTGGTGTATGTGATGGTAACAGGTGTATTGGCGGGGACAGGATTCGAACCTGCATCCTGAAAAACCCTTCTGAGAACAGCAGTTGAAGCGGACATTTCGTGACTCCCGGCTACGTGTCCTTTGGAGCCTTCGCCCCGGTCCACCTCCTCTAATGCGAATGAGGAATGTACTCTTCTAACGTAAAAGGTGGCCGGCCCTTCGTCAAGGCCCAGGACAAAAACCTCGTCCGAGAACTTGTATAGACCCTTTCTCTCGAGTATATCTCGATGAGCAAGGGAAAGCGACGGAATTTCCGTACTTGACTTACGAGCTCGTGTAGTACTCGCCCCTCTCTCGTCAGGGGCTTATGCAGGAACAATCATAAAAGAAGAAATGGGAAGGAGTACTTACATTATGCGCTATTATTTGAATCCGAAGGTCAATCATTCCCAGCTTGGATATGAGGGTATGGGGGGAGATAAAAAGGGGGTATGTTAGTCAAATAGAGGGCTCTCACTGGGGCATAGTCCACGGCTTTAATTGACACTTGCCTTTAGCCTTGCCTTAAGACGACTCTTGCCCTAGTTTACTTTTCAAACTTAGCGAATGCAGCATTAAATAATTGTTTTAGTGAGGCGTGTGTCTCTTTCTCTTTCTTTAAGTTATATATGCATCAACCGAAAAACTGACTAACCAACGGACGTCGAAGGATTCCTGGACTGGAACCATCTTCTGAATGATGCATTAGCAAATCTTTGGTTTGAATATGCCAAAGTTAGGACTTGGTTGTATATCACATTTTTTGATTATAAAATGAGTGTTCCGTGTTTTTTTTATTAATAAATATAGTTGTGATCCACCGTCAACTTAGATAAGCGACCGACCACACTTATAAGATAAGAGGGAAGAAAGCCAACCTAACAGAGAATTGTCACCACTTCTGTGAACAAGGGAATCATACCCTTAAGAAGCAGAGTAGAATACGCCGTATTTTTAAAGAGCAAGCCAGAGAAATAGACTCCGGCTCCGGTCTTGTTCTACCAGGCTCAGAGCCTGTACCTTGAAAGCCCTATCAAAAAAGGAGAACTGCTTCACGGTCGCTAGCCGGGCCCATACCCAGTCGGACAAAACTAGTCACCTTACTTAGTGTACCTCCCCTAAATCGGCCTTTCTTTCCTTCCCCCTCCACTCTAAGACTCACTCGCTCGAATGTGGTTAAATTCTCATTCTAAGATCTCATCCTTTAAGCATTCGCCAGGTATGAAAGCAGTGGGTCCATCTGTAAAAGGTGTCCTCCTTGAATACACCTTTAATACTTCTTCCTGTGGAGAAGACTTCACCTGCTGATGTCTTTCTTCATTAAACTTTTTTGTGACTCTGACATCTGACTCATCATGCATCATTGGTTTACCCTTAACCATCTGACTTTTACTGTCCAGTCCGGACTTGGAGCATCTGCTGCCCCTCTAATCCACTAGTAGCAGAGAAGCACGGAGTCGGTTTGCACCTTCTTTCAAGTATTTTATTGACTCAAATGAAGATCGAAGATTTCTCTTTAGGAAATTACCTTGTCTCTACCTTTCTATGAATGCTAAACCCCATCTTCTTCTATGTCGAGAGTCTGTGATACTCGTCGAGTGCTTGAGAAGAAAGAAGGATTGCCTGGCTTGGTCCTACGAACAGATGACCGGGTTGCCGACTACCGTGGCCGTTCACTGCTTGAACCTTAGGGATCAGACACCCGTAAAGCAGCCCCCGAGGAAGTACCACCCGATGGTTGTAGACACAATTGTGCGAGAAGTGGACAAGTTGATCAACGTGGACTTGCGGAGTTACAGTACGCTACCTGGCTGGCCAATCTCGTTCCAGTCAAAAAAAAAAATGGCAAGAGAAAGATCTGCGTCGACTACCGAGACTTCAACAAGGCCTGCCCAAAGGATGACTTCTCTCTGCCGAACATGGATATACTTACTCATCGACAAGGGTTCGAAAAGTTTTCATTTATAGATTGCTATAGTGGGTATAACCATATAAGGATGGCTCCCGAGGATGCCAAGAAGACTGCGTTTCGAACGCCCAAGGGGAACTTCTATAACAAAGTGATCCCATTCGGGTTAAAGAACGCGGGTGCTACATATCAGCGAGCCGTGACCACCATATTCCAAGACATGATGCACAAAGAGATCGAGGACTACGTCGACGATATAGTGGTGAAGTCAGGCAAAGGGGAGAATCACATTGCAGTATTGGATCGGGTCTTCGAGAGGTGTCGAGCGAATAAGATGAAGATGAATCCACTGAAATGTGCCTTCGGTGTCTCAGCTGGTAAATTTTTGGGATTCGTTGTCCATCGGAACGGAATAGAGCCTTCGAAGATCAAGGCAATACTCGAGATGCCACCTCCGGCCACTCTGAAACAACTAAAGAGTCTCATGGGCAAGATATCCTACATTCGCTGATTTGTTCCAAACCTCTCGAAGAAAGTCAAGCCCTTTGTCTCAAAAAGAATGGTCTCGATCTTATTAATTCCTTGCATTATTTTAAACCATTTGATCCTAGTCGTCTTGCGTGGAAGGAGCCAGATGACGGAGACTTTACTCTACGTCTTGACCCATCCATAGTCTGCTAATCTCAACGTCTTTGATCCTGACAAGCTTGGATAGGACTATATCTCTGTCTTTTGTTTGTTACACAAGACTGAATGTACAGTTCCTTTGTTCTTCCGGCTATGGTTCTTTCTATTCTTATTTCTTACTTATTTATGGTCTGGCCTTTTTCAATCTCTTCTTCAGGTGGAGTATCCGAATATGAGCCTTGTTCAACTGTGCCCACAGACCCGTAAGCCCTCGAGGCAAGGCGAAAGGGAAGAGATGCTCTGGCTTTCTTTGGTCTTGAACTCGCTCCCCGCTCGAGAATGAATGTTGGAAATTCTTCGATGACATGTTCCTTTGAGTGCACGATTTCTTAGCTGTGCCTCTTTGGTACCGAGCTCTTTGATGGCCTTTCTTTATCCGTTCACGCTAAAATAAAAGGTAGTGAGTGGAGTCAGGCACAAAGCGATCCTCCGCAGCCGAAAGAAGCCTTGTTCGGTCTCCTGTTGAAGTGGTGACTCACCTGCAACATAAGTTTTGCAAACCTAGGTGAATTCCACTTTCCACTGGACGAAGGCAAAAAGAAAGAGATAGAATAAGACGATTTTTCAGGCGTATAGAGAATGACACGATCAGCTAGCCTTGGTCCTCTCATCATCTGATTCCCGAAAGGCGGAACTGAAGAACGCACTCTTTGGGACTGGGCACGACCATAAGCTGTCTTTGCTTATTTTCTTGCTTGGCTACCCTCGAATGGCTTGGTACGCGCTTGCCGGCTCCTCACCCCTATCTATAAAGCTGCTCTACCTGGCACTCACTGCTCATTGCCTTCTTTCTTGTAGACTGGTAAGATGAACGAGAGCCTGTGCCTTTTCGACTTTCTAGGCATGATCTTGCGACTTTTGGAGTCTACCTTTGAGCGCCTGAATCAATTCAACAAAAAGAGGTCAAATCCCCTAGTTGGGCTGTCTTCGAGCAAGCTCTTAGCTTTCATCGTGAGTTAGAGAGGAATTGAGGATGATCCAGCTAAGGTGAAAGCCATTGTGAATCTATGCCGTCACCTCGTAACCTCAAAGAATTGCGTAGTCTGTCGGGCCGGCTCCAGCCTTTGATCTCAAAAGCTAGAACTCGATGTCAATCCTTTTACCGTCAAGACGCAAACTTTGTTTGGACGCCAAAGGACAAAGAAAGAGGATTCCTCAAGCTTGATCTCATCTTTCTTATGTCTGCTCCCGTCTTGTCGCCTCCTATTACTGGTGGGCCACTCCTGCTTTTCGTGTTCACCACCGACGACATTTCCCTATTTTGGGATGTTATGGCAAAAGACGATGACTCTTGGAATGAAAGATAAGCCCATTGACTACCTCAGACCTTGCTCGCAAAGACTATCCACCCTCAGCATTTGGTACTGAGGAGAGCCAGCCATTAAGCACAGACCCAAGCTAAGCAAGAGAATTAACTAACCCCAAGGGATGATCTCGGATTGAAAGTCCAAGGGGGTATGATCAAAATAAAGATAGGATGGATTGTCAGTAATTGTGAACGAAGCAGCGGGCATACCAGAAATGGATTGTCAGGAATGGTAGATGGAGCAAGGATGCATAACAGGCTTAAAAGACGACACAAGTGGGACGCACTGAGGCCGAGCTTTCCTCTACTACTCATTGGGGAGCTAGCATACGAAATTTTCCGTTGAAGGCTTCAACTATCAGGGCGGCCATTGCGAGCGATATTCACTTTCAAGAGTCATGAGCCTACGCCTATATCATTACTCTCGAAGAGCTCATCAAAGAGCTAAGGGATGAGAAAAGGAGGAAGTGGAATTTCTTTCAACTAGAACATTTATTACAACATCTTACAACACTGAATATTACAGAAAATAACAGGGAATTCGGTAAGGGGATAGAAGCACATCCTGCACCCGATATGTCAAAGCAGCTTGAAGACCTGCAACTTGCGCATACTGAAAGGGAAAAAGCAGGCCAATTCACGCATCTTCCGCAGAGTACCAGAAAAGCCCTATGAGCTAACTTTCCATTTGACGGCAAAAGAGCAATCGGACCTATGAAAGTAACATCTTTGACTAATATACACGGGCTTCTGAGAGGATTCTTTAATCAACCAAAACCTGCAACAGAGTCCTTAATTTCTACCACTTAAAAGTTGAGAGAGGCTCCATTCCCAATGGCAGAAGAAGGATGCAAGCTGGAAGGACTTGGACAAGATATTCTTCACTTGGACAGGAGATGCAGCGTCGGACCCTCTACATGGGTGTGCTATAAAACTAGGAGAAGAACTAAACGGATCATACTCCGGTCCGTACATATGATTCGAGTTTGTGCCTTCTTCATCTTCTTGCTTTTCCTGTCTTCGAACTTCCCACTTCGCGAGCCTTCACTGCCCCGTTCTCTAGCTTTTCTCACTCTTTCCCCTCGCCTTCACTTCTTTCTCACGATCTACTAAAGTATAGGGTAAGTAGCTTCTTGGTTCTACTCCAATTCGTGAGATAGATAGACTGGGTGAAAATCCATTCCTAGGGTAGCCTACTCTTAGAGCTAGAAGGAAGTCAAGTAATGGGGCAGACGTAGCTCACTTCTTTATATACTTACTTATGAATAGAGGTTAGCGAATCTAAGATGTGGTGACCTCCCTCTCTAACTTGTTTGTTGTAGACTTCAGGGACCCTTTCACTGATCTCATCTGTCCATTTCTTCCAGAGGCTAAGGAACGGAGTCGAGACCGAATTCAAGCAAGCCAAGGAAAGCCAGAAGGAGGTTCTAGTCTCTTACCCTTTCCAGTAAAAAGCTTTCTTGCCGTGACCAGGAGCAGGAAACGACTAGGAGACCAGGAACTCACAATTTGATTTAAACTCAGGAAGCGCGTGAATCCACTCATTGCTCTTCCTGAAAGCGAGTAAATCTATCATTCAAGCTTTAGCTTGGCTCGAAAGACTAGGGAATAGGGCCAATAGCTACCGGATCATATCCTTGCACCGACATCCTAGCTTACTTGGATCAGAGCTCCCTAGCTGACTGATATAATAGCGAACAGTTCATAGCTCTAAAGGCTAGATACCCAGGATAGATCACCAGCGTCAACCTATTATGCATTGCAGCTTATCCGCTGCAGCTCTTAGGTCTTGGTAGCTAGTGGGAATGTAGGATAGCTCAAGTAAGTAATAGACTGACACCAGTGCCTCTGATAAGAAAAAAATAGGTCCACATGATCAACCTAAAAGGTTTTCTATGGCTATTCTCTGCCTGAGCAAATGATGCTTTCAGGAAGGACGAATGCAATTACGAGTGACGTCTGCTTGGAGTTCCCGCTTTATTTCCCGCTGGTCAGTCAATGGGAATACAGGATCTCAGACTTTCTTCCTATTGGCGAATGCTAGTCTCTTGTTGTTACCGATGTCGGCTCCATGGGCTTTGTCTAAACTAACCGAGTAGCTAGAGTATAGTTAGTAGCTAGGGAAGATAGCCCAGGGAAGAGACCCATACATGAGGGCGAAACCAAGATACAAGAGTTCGCAACCATTTGAAGGAATAATATGAATAAGATAAAACGAATAGCCAAACCGATATCCAAGAGAATACCACCTTAAAGATAAAGAAATACCAGAAAGCCATACCAGCTTGAATGCAACAAGGGGAAGAACCAATGATCGTATTGAGTCCCTCACCATGAAAGTAAAGAGACTCAGGGGAGATCCAGCAAGTGAATCAACTGACTCTCTTGAAAACGGGATGACTCCTCCACTAAGATGAGTGAGCGGACGAAGAATTAGCAGGGACTCCTTCAAGGACGGGGTTGAGTGGTGTTGATGCGGGCAAGGAGACTCCTGCTTTCTGGGCCTAGTCTGATACATTCGGATACAACTAGTGGGTAAAAGGTCTAGTTGTCCACAGGACCCTTACGCGCCAAAAGCCAAGCAGTGAAGTTCGTACTTGGCCTGGATGGTGATGGTACGGCAAAGGTAGAAGGGTCTTCCTCACAAGTGAGGATTACGATTCAACTACAACCGGGACAGTTCAATAATCGGCAGGGCCCAGTTAGTTGACGGGCTACCTCTCATATAAAGTGGAAGTGCGCTACTTCACAAGGTCGCCTTACGCGACCAACTCCAAGCATGGCAGTTCGGACGATTGATTACTCGACGGTAGGGTTCTGGGGGGAAGGTAGCGACTTACCCCTTCGACTTCTAACTGAAATTCCTTGAGAGTCAAAAGTAAGAGTTGCTCCAGGGTGTAGGCTTCTACTTGTGTAGCGGGTATCGCGCTTCTACTTGGTGTCTTTTCATACCAGAGTCTTCCGCTTGCACCCCGTGGTGCAGGGTTGGTCTCGGGTTCTCCTTCTCTGGTTGCGGGGTCACTTCCTTCTGTTTATATTCCTTGGGTATAGGTCAAGTGAGGTTGCTCCTGACAAAGGCTTGCAGACCTTACAACAAGACCGGAAGCACCCGCCTGTTCGGGTTCCTAGATAGTACAGGTACGCTAAAGGTAGCGAGGGGCTCTTTCGCACAGTCTCTACTGCAGGTATTCCACCGGTGACTGTTGAAATAGCCATTGTTGCTAGTTAGCCTGGATTGCAGGATCTGGAAATGGTGAACTACCTGGGTGCCTGAACCTTTCTTAAATGGGTTCTCCGTCCCTTCTTGGTCTTCCTAGTCCCCGGCGTAGTAAAGACAAGTATCTCCTTCTCGGAAGTATCCTCCGCCAACCACTGATGTGAGTGAATATCTACCTAATCCCGAAATTGAACCAAGCCGTAGCATTCGCTAGTGAGCTTAAGGTTTCAAGCAGCTCTTTCTGCTCTCCCATTTTCAATGGGCTTTGTTTCTTTCCTTAATTGCTTTGTTCAAAGTATCGGATCTCTTTTGGGTTGAGCAACCGACGGAATTCCTCGTCAGCCATGATGGTTGGTGTGCTTTACCTGCCTGCATGGAATGAAGGAATATATCAGCATCTATTTATAGAATGATACATGATACATGGTGTATGATGAGGTGTGGACAGGCGTTTATCCTGAGTGCAACATTGGTGAAAAGTCTACCATAGGCGTTAGTGCCTAAGGGTGAAAAGGATATCCTAGGTGTTAATGCCCAAATAACTAAGAGAGTTCTCTTAGGTGTTGGTACCTGCTGGTAAGAGAGCGTCCTACACATTAGTGTCTAGGGATTGCAGATATTTTCTTAGGTGTTGGAATTGAAAGATATGAAAAGATTCTTATAGGCCCTAGCTTGATTGAAAATGGAATCCTCAGTGTTAAGGATTCTTGGTGGCAGCAGAAATTAGGCACTAGTGCCCGTAGAGTTAGAGCTTTGAGAAAGCATTTTAGAGTCAAACTTCTCCTTGAAGGGTATCTTAACTTTGGGATGGCGGGTCCCCATTGAAAGGAACCTCGAGAGAATCTTGGGGTAAAAAGGTGTCAACAGTCCTGAACTGCAAGGCAAGGAACGGTACCTTAACCTTGGTGTGAAGGGAGTCCCAGCCTTGGAAAGGCATCACGGGTTAGAATGGAAATGTGTTTTAGATTTGGAATGGAGAGAGCATTCATTGTTGGACCGGACGGACCAGCGTTCGACAACACACTAACACTTGCTTAAATCATGCTTTGTTGGTATGGCTTTCTTCCTATGAACCCTTTACCCTTGCCTTACCTTTAATTAAGTCCATACAACCTATGACCTTCAGAGCTAGGCATGTTAGCCCTAGACCACTTTCTGAGCTAATTGCCTTAGTGCGTTGGAGGGTTACTTTACCTTTCAGAACCGGATCACCTTACTCTTGACTTTATTACTGCTTTCACCCTAGGAGATGGATTGATGCCCAACCCATCGAGAATTCCAGCCAGGAAAGAAAGATCGGCAGAACGGGGACTCTCTTTAGGAAGAAATGAAAGACTGGCTAGCTCATCTTGGCTTGGATCAGGAAGGGTCCAACCTATTCTATTACACAACCGAGTCTCTGAAACAATCAGTTTAGACTAAGATGTCCTCCTACTAAGGCCTTAGACCATCTCGAGCGAAGGTTTTGATTACTCCCTTATGCAGCCTAGAAGCGCTGGGAAGGTATTCTGAAACATATACAAAAAGAACCTATGAGGAAGACCTTGCTCTCAACATAAGAGATGGAAGCTACAACTATTGGGATAGCAGCTACGACTATCGAGTGAGTAAGAAAAGGAACTGTATTAGCAGTGGGCGCATCTTCGTCAAATATTTGCAAATTGAATGCAAAATGGACTCTTTCCTTTACCTTTCTTAGTGAGATGAGCCTTGATGGATCTAAGACTTCTTAGCGGAGGTTTAATATTAGTAGGCGTATTTCCCACTACTCCCTTTAGGAAGAAGCGAGCTTAAGTAGGTAGGTTCATATTTCAGGGATCCTTTCTTAATGACTAGGTGTATGAGTTCCCTAGCCTTCCTCTTTGTACTTGACCGTTCTTGTCAACGTACTTGAAACACTGGTGCAAAGTTGAAGGTACAATGCCGTTTGCATGGATCCACGGCCTTCCCAGCAAAAGGCTGTTGTAAGTCTCGTTCTCGATCACGTAGCAAGTGACTTCTGTCTTAAGATCTGCAATCTGGCACTTGAGGCGAATCTTGCCCATAGCTTTCTGAGACTCAGCGTTGTACCCTGGGTCTTAGTGCTGCTCAGCTTCCTGGTGAGTATCCCGACCTTCCTTCCCGTTTTTAGGGGTATAACATTTAGGGATGCCCCCGGATCTACTTGCACTTGGCGGAGTTTGACTTCACCAATCTATCCTGAAAGGTACAGTGGACGATTATGGTGAAGGTCCCCAAACAACAAGTCTTCTCGAGAAAATGTGAGGTCTGGCTCCTCCGCCTTCATCTTCTATTGTATGCCTCGGTTCTCTTCTTGAGGTACATCATTCACTTGTATCTGGTGTACATGGGGTGCATGGGGTGCATACTTATCGGCTTCTGATAGAGCCTTGACCTTGTCGGATGTCAGGTGACAACCTCAACAAGTCATACATGGTAATTCTAGCTGGGACATTAGCGAGTTGTGCTAAAAAATCATAATCGAAAGGCTCATCTAAGCCGGGCAATGCTTTATTCTTCACCGTGGGGATTCGACCGTCTCGGGACATTTTCGGTGGTAATCAAGCCCAGAGCGGGTTCCGTCTACATCATTTACACTGACTAGGGTCGGTGTCTCTTCAGAATCAGACTTTGAAGCGTCCTCAACCCCAAGACGGATATGGCACACTGACCATGTTACAGGACTGTACAAGTGACATAGGCAAGAAATCTCCAAGTGTCATAGGGGTTCTAGCAGTGCCCCCGGTACTTTTGACGGAAGGGGAGAGAGAGACCTACTAGCCAATGTAGGGGGTTACCCACCGGTAGTCTAGGAAACTAGTTCATAATAGAGAGGTGGACTCAAACGAAAAGTAAGGGAAAGCCCAGTCAGAACAAGAATTCCTCTATTAGATAGGAGAGAGAGGGAAGAACCTATTCTATTCCTAAATCAGTTGTTGACTACGATGTGCAGCTACTAGAGGGTCATTCCTATACAGGAGATGCACCAATTAATGCGTATAGCAGATAGTACGCAGGATGAACACAACCCTATTAGGTTACAAAACTCAAATCTATTTGTTGCACTAAAGGCATAAAACATAAATAGAGGCATAAATAGAATAATTCCTCTTCTACTCTTCTAGTAGATCCAATCCAGACAGATCTAGTATACGTACAAGAATAAGAAGGGGTCTTCCCCTAGGTGAGGGGATTGTGCTACTTGCTTTTCTCTTAGTTTCATAATAGGTCTTTCTCTTTTTCTTTCTTGTTCCGTCCTGCGCTAAGCAAGCGAGTCTTTCATTCCTTGCTCAAGTAAGTGAGGACAAGCCCCTTTCATTTATCTGGATCTGCCTATCCTCTCCCTCTTCTGGTAAACAATATGTACTCAGACTAGAGCCGGCTGTTACACAGCTGCTTAGTCATCCCTCGATGAAATACAGGAAAAGGGTAGCCCCATTCTAGTCTGCTTTTGACTCAAGAAAGCTTAGACCTCGTCTGAAATAGCAATCGAACCAAAGCTGGTCGGCAATGGCTTGGCCTTTTATCGTCTTCTGCGTTACATATATCATCTCATATTCTGTTCTGTCAACAGCATCTGCCACCGTGCGATTCTTCCTGTCAAAGAGGGCTTTTCAAATATGTACTTGAGTGGGTCCATTCTGGCAACTAGCATGGTCGTATAATTGAGCATGTAATGTCGAAGACGATTTGCGGCCCAGACTAAGGCGCAACATGTCCTTTCCAGAACGGAGTATCGGGACTCATAGTCGGTGAACTTCTTGCTGAGGTAATAGATGGCCTGCTCCTTCTTTCCTGTCTCGTCGTGCTGCCCTAGTATACATCCCATTGATGTTTCCAGGACCGTGAGATAGATGAGTAGGGGCCTTCCTTCATCTCTCTTTCAAGTTTAACCTTCTCTTTTGTTTCATTTCTTCTGGACCTTTCTGTTTTCCTCGTTTGCCAGCGGTGTGAACCGCGTCCGTTGCTGCGATCGCCCGGGGATCGCCTTTTCTTGCTGCCATGAGTGCCCCTTTCTCAAACTTTTCTCTAATATTAATATAAGGGCTGCCCTTTGCTGCTATTACATGAGCTTGAAAGAGCTTTCTTTATTTAGAACACTTCTCTCTTTCTCAGAGCAAGTGCTTCTGCCTCATCCTGTTCCTGAACGGGGGCTCGCCCCCCTGTTACATTGCCTTTTTCTATCTTTTTGATATCCTTCTCAAACAAAGTAGTCGAGTTCGCGAATCTCAACACAGAGCTCCTCATCGGTTCCATGAAGCCCTGACGAAAGACCTGAGCTGCTACTAAGGTAAACTTGAGCTACGGCAAGTAAACTACTTCTCTTCGCACGAGTCTACACGCTTCTTGCAAGAAAGTGACACTTCCTAACGGAATGTTACACCCCTAAATGAGATAGGACGACAGCTTTCATAATAATTCCATAAACACCTAGCGGGCAGCTTTATCTAGCGTACCGCCCTGCCATAGTCGCGAGAGAGCAGAGGCGAGCTGTTTGTACTTCAGTAAGAACAATCTTTCTACTTCGACAAGGGAAAATATAAATAAAGAGGAGATATGACCTCTTATAAAACTACTTTTCCTTTCTATATGATAATAATAGAACAATTCTTCGATGTCGGCAACCTCTTCTATGACCTGCTTTATGGGCTCAGCCAAGCTTCCATCCGGACACGAGGAACCGTTGTTATCAGTAGCACGCGAGATCTTATAAATGAAGCAGCCTTCACTCCACTGTCATTGCCGGTCTTTCTCTTTCTGTTTATAGACTTTTCCTTTGGAAAGAAGCGATTGAAGAGTTTACTTCAGACCGATAGATAAGAGTACAGCTATAACAAGGCAAGGGAGAGATTCGATTCGCTGTTATAGAAAGAGCAGATCGATATCCCTTTGCCTTATTGAGCCTGAATTTGAGCAAGGAAGGCCTATAGGTAGGATGCCCTATTCGATTGCTTTAACACGACTTTTGCTTAAACAAATAGGCCTACGAGATGAAATAACATAAGGAGCAACTAGAACAAGAGGAATGCTGCTTACCGAAGGACCTATCGCCTGCCCTTTTCTTCCTTTTCCCTACACCCCTTGTGGCACACCCTTTTCCATAGACCGAGAAAGGAAAGACAGCACGCCGAGAGAGCTGCTAACAAGGGCAGATATTGAAATAAAGTAATTCGTAGGCCGATTGATCGACCAGTTACAGGGCCGAAGACAGGGCAAGAAGAGATAGATCTCATTTAAAAGAAGATCGATTCACCAAAGCGATTGATCCAGAAGAGTGACTGGCAGATCTATTTCAAGAGAGATTCGCGCTTGGACCAGACCATCCCTTGATCCTAACCCTCGGAAAGAGCATTTGTGGCATCAATTGCTTTTCCACTCCGTCGAGTTCAAGCAAAAGGATAAGGGTGCAGACTTCCTAATCAATAGGCACGGACAGGTAGGAACGAAGTTATTATATTAAATTACAAGGGCTTGGCTAGTCTGCTCTTTCTGTTGTTCCTATGCCCGTTTTACGTGCTGAGAGAGACGTCGATTCGTCCTATAAGGTAAGGGGTTCCCTAAGGGTTTTAGCGGGCTAGGCGTCATAAGAATGTATTCTATGGGCAGCTAGACTCATTCTCTTGTGAGTCAGTCACTCTCATTTCATATGTAAGTAATTCACTTTCATCCCTTGCCCCGATGAAATCCCTAGCCCAATGCGCGCTGTTAAAACGGTTGAAAAAAGTCTTATCTTACTTGGTCTAGCTCTAGTGGCTGGCAAAGGCCAAACCCAGAGGGGGCTCAGGAATTCACTAATAACATATATAGGGGATAAAGGATAGATGAAAGAATAGCTAATGCCTCCTCTATTATCGGTCGACACCGAGACCTTACCTCTTTTTTCCAGGTATGTGCCGCTTTCCTAAAAAAAAAGAGAGTCCCCGTTCAGGTTTTATATCGGCATAGACTGACTATGAATCTAACTCCGGAACCAAGTAGGTATCTCCGTGAAGTGGAAGAAGGAAAGCTTCCCTTTGCAGCCTAACTCCGAAGGAATGAATCCGCTATCCCCTTCCAAAGGTCGAGTTTGATTAACTGTATCCAAGAAGTATACATATGATCCGCTGATGAAGGAAACTCATGGCCGGGTCTATCTTGCTCACGTCTTAGACTCCTCGCCTATTGTTGGTCTTGGAGGAGTAGTCACGTTCTTCGGGAACAGAGTACTAAGGAAGGCAGTTTGGACATCGACGGGTACCTACTGTTACAGAGGATGCATCAGAGTACTATTTCCGCTTTGAGTTTTACCGTACTAATCAGATCATTGAGCGCTTGCTGCTTGGGAGAGTCTGGTAGAGAGCACTTGTACTCCTCGAGAGATGTCTGAGAGGGGAAAGTCTACCAGAGAGTATGACGACCAGTTGGAGATAGAGATTCGAGATCTGAGTTCACATTTCCACTTCCTCCACCGATGGTCGGACCAGTGAGCCCGGTGGGATATACTGATCATGTAGGAGTTCTGAGGGTTTGCTTCAGGCGCTTGAGCCGAGCTATGGAGCATACCATTCTGCAGATGCGTGATGAGACTCGTGATGAGAAAGTGGAGGTCAGAGATCTGAGAGCTGCTACTGCGTCCTTTGAGACTGAGAGGAGTGACTTCCGAGATAGACTGTCAGCAGCTCATGAGCATAGACGCGCCCTAGAGAGCCAGGTTGCCGAGCTGGAGGCTAAGAGACAAATAAGAAGGAGTTCAGACTTGATCACGTAGGTTGCTTGGATTGGAAAAGAAGTCCGGGTTCAGTCATCGCATTTAGGTTGATTCCTTACATTTCGAATCGCTGTTCCATACTAAGGAGGAAGTCAGTCAGAGTGTCCACTTTGAAGGCAGCCTATGACCAGTTACAGTGGGCACTCATTAGTAGTCAGCCTTCGCGAAAGGAATGACCCTAGCTCATACAGAAAAGGAAGAAAGAGACACTCTATTGCCAGAAGGACCGATCCAAGGCCTATGTGCTCCAACCTGGTCCCCCACTGGTGGGCACTAACAACAACCTCCTGTCTATGGGTCATGGGTAGTGCTGTTGGTAAGGCCTGCTTCCCTGTAGTTCTGTTCTCTCTAGGGCGGTCGTGGGTCCAGGCTCGGATACCCAGTCTCAGTTCCAAGTTCGGAGTCGGAGTCAGATTCTCAGAGAGTCTCCCGGGCTGCCGCCCTCGTGAGCTTGCTTTGATCGGCTGAGGCCTCGTTTCCAGCTTGCATGTGTTAAGCATATAGCTAGCGTTCCTTTCGTCTTTGTGACTTTCTTTGGAAAGAGTGACAGATTTACAGTTGAAACACCCAAGCATTCGATCTCGTATTATCTCCTCCGTATTCTCCATTTCATTCAATGCCTAAACCACCGCCCACAGAGTCAAGTGGTTCCGGATAATTCTTAATTTTCGATCTTTTAACGAAAAGAAAGGTAAGAGCAGACAGAGGCAGCTGCAATGCATATCCTAGGAATTCTGAAACCTGCCTTCTAGTGTGATGGGGCACTCTTTCTTCCATTGTATCAGACTCTCGTACAATAGGCAGGCCCCACCCACTACTGACACTCTATAGGCACGAAGCCTTTTGTAGTTCGGTTCATCCGGTTCTTTTGTTTCTTAAAGAACGAGGCCAAATGGGTCGTTAAGTTCCTTCCCCTTTATTTGTTTAGTAAATAAGTATAAGTAGCAGGGTTACTGCTTAGTTGTTTGTAAGATAGAATGGATTAAGATTGATTGTGAGTTCGGAACCAGTGCTACTAGATAGAAAGCAGCGATAAATACCTGCGTTGCGTGCCCCCAATCCGAGTTCGAGCTATTAGTAGTGCAAGTAGCAGTGTCAGCCGTAATAGCAGCGCCAGTCTAATGTGACCCCGAGGTCAGACCAAGGGAACTTCCTTAGGCGGTATGACGAGGCACTTCCAGGTAGCGAGTCATAGTGCCAGTCGTAGTAGTGCTAGCCGCCTGTCCAATTAGGGACCCATAATCTGTCAATCCACATCTATCGAATAGAGCTGCTAAAGACTAGTGGTTCGGGATAAGATAGGGCCTGAAAGGTAATAGTGAGCTCGAGCTGGAGCTGCTGCTTCTTGGGTTATGGGATTGAACACAAAGGCTATAGGTGTTGGGATCCACTCTCCAAACGACTTCGCATTTCTCAACATGTCATCTTTTGGGAACAAAAAATGTTCTCCTCCATGCCCGAGTTTCACCTACCATCTATCCCCACTTCATCATTCTTTACTGATTGCTCTGTTGAACTGTTTCCTGATAACCTTGATACAGGATCTTTATCTACGCCTACTGCTACGGTCTCTTCTGAGGTGCCTGCTCTATCTGATGGTCCTACCACCGACGTTCAAACTGAGTCTCCTCGTAACTCTACTCGGGTAAGTAAGCCACCAGTTTATCTTCATGACTATTACTGCTTCTCTATCTTTCTCAGCATGATCCTCAATCTTATCGTGAGGCTAGCTCTAATCCCCTTTGGCAGCAAGCAATGGCAGAAGCAGGCATTGTAGAAAACTCATACATGGGATTTGGTTGATCTTCCTTCTGGCAAGATAGCTGTGGCTTGTAAATGGGTCTACAAGATCAAGACCCGTTCGGATGGTTCAGTAGAGCGTTATAAAGCTCGTCTGGTTGCTAAAGGTTTTACACAGGAGCATGGGATTGACTATGAGATGAGGAAACCTCCAGTTGCTCGTCTTACCTCCGTTCGGAGTTTAATTGCAGTTGCCGCAGTTCGAAGGTGGAGATTATTTCAGATGGACGTCAAAAACGCTTTTCTCAATGGCGATCTTACAGAGGAAGTGTACATGCAACCTCCTCCTGGGTATAATCATCCTCCTAACAAGGTATGCAAACTTCGTCGAGCACTATATGGGCTTAAACAAGCTCCTCGAGCTTGGTTTGCCAAGTTCAGCACAGTCATTGGAGATTTTGGCTTCACCTCAAGTCCTTATGATTCGGCTCTCTTTGTTCGCAAAACTGAGCGTGGCTCCATTCTCCTCTTTCTTTATGTTGATGATATGATTATCACTGGGGATGACCTTGCCGGTATTTCTGATCTCAAACAGTCTCTCAGTGCGCACTTTGAAATGAAAGATCTTGGATCTTTCAGTTATTTCTTGGGTCTTGAGATCTCCTCTGCCTCTTCAACTTCTTTTTCTCGGCCTCTCTCGGACGATGTAAAGTGAATTGTTGAAGTCCTCTGCAGTAGTGTAGTGAGAATCTGGTGTAACTAAGGTTGACGTGGAGATTAGCATTTCGAGATTAAAGTAGGTTCTATAATATAGAGGATGGAGTGAGTATTACACCAAGAATTGACAAGCGGATGAGCGGGGTAGAAGGGAAGAAAGGAAAAGACACTGTTGTCGACAGGGAACGAATGCTTAGTTAGCCGTGAATGAGAACTCTTGTTGCTTGTTGGCAGGCAGCTCCATGTAAGGTTAGCTCGAAAGCGAGTTCTTACTCTTTGACCTTCTGCGGTACGGCTATGAGTCTTATTAGAGTCAGTAGCTGGGAATCTCTTCTTCCGCCTATTAGCGGTGTGACTGTGACTTTCTTCTTGAAAAGACTGCTTTCCTTTGAAAGAGCTGTGGGCATAGCTAAACTTTCTCAAATGCGGGATCGGGATTACCTGTTGATGCGGTAGATGAGGTCTTTGCTTTTCCTGTTAGAGAATGAGTTGCTGAAGAATGAGTTGTTAGCCTTACAGAATGCGCTGCACATCTATCATTCTATAGTAATGTCGGCTCTCCCGCTGTTGGTGGTTTAGTTGTAGTAAGGGCGGTAGGATTAAGATTAGGAGATTGATTGAGTGAAGTAGGGTTCGGTGAAATATTAAATAGAAGTCAAGTAGGACGTCCTTTATAAAGTCAAGTACGACATCCAATCTAAAGTAAAGTATGCCAGAACTCGTAGCCTTGTTGAAATAGTCTCCTCTTTCTTGTCTTTCTTCTCCCCTAAGAGGAAGAAGTCTCGTCTCGAAAAGACCAATTGAAGCTTTTCTCTTCCGCTCTGAAAGAATAGGCCTTATTATACCATGAACGGACTCCTTCCCCTTGTCAGGAAGAGATAGAGATAGGGCTTTCCTGGCTTCTCTCTTTCGCCTTCTCGATGCATTGCTTGGGTCTTCATTGGGCACTAGTTGCGCACTAGCTCTTCGGTGTGAATAAAAAAGTTTCAAGTGATGGAGTCTTTCGGAGGTGTGGCTAGCTCTGGGTCAGCTGTAAACTCTTGTTCAAGGAGTGAGGGAAAAGCAATGTTTGAATTTCACAGGCAAAAGGCCAAGGCGAGAAAGACCCAGCGCAAGGGTAAATGCTCTTTGATAAGATGGATCTGTTTAATACGAATAAGCTGTTCTTCCATTCCTCGTGTTAGCCAGGAAGTTCGAATGGCTTAGTGGTATAGAATCAGATCTTTCGGAATAGAAATAGAATAGGCTCTTCTCCTTTCCTTTAGTTTGGCGAGATAGGAATTGTCTCTAGAAGCCTTAGGCCGATTAGTTAGACTGATCTTTGTGATATAGCTTTTGTGGTCTTGTTTAGCGATTGCGCATTGCCGTGCTGTCTTCAACAAAGATCTCTGCTCTTTTCCTTGATGCGGAGAATATATAGTTCTTAGTTAACCCCCAGGCCAGTTAAGAGAGTTCGAGGCATAGCCCAGGTGCTTTTAGCGAAGCCGGAATTCCATTAAGGTAGTTCCGCCGAGGGTGACATCACTGGGGAAGAAGAATTCTAGATCGAATGCGACTGGGATTGAGGAGGGCTAGCTTTCACGTGGTTCAGGCTCCAGGGGAATGCTTTTTAAGCTCATACCAGGAAATTCCATATTAATATAATTCTTCCATTAGAGCTCCTTCGGTTAGATCAAGCTATTCAAGCAATTTTGGCTTGGGGCAGGGGCGTAGCGAGCAGAAAATTCCCTATCAGACAAAGCTCTATAAGGTAAGGAAGAAAAGAAGTCTTAACTAAAAGCCCAAAGGCTAGCCTATCGAAGTCACTTACGGATCCGGATTCCATTCTTTTTGAGTGAACGAAGCCAAGTCAGTAGCCGGCTTGAGAGATGCGAAACCTTAATAGAATAGCGTAGCCAAGCCGAGAATCAGCTCTTGGTGGTTGGGGCTTTAGGAAAAGGCCTAACTTCCTTTCTTGTTCACAATCCCTTTCAGATTTTAGGGAAGAAGACGGTGCTATAGAATTTAAATACCTTCTTGTCGAAATAACCACGGGGATGGATGCCGCTCTCAAGTGGAATCAGTTTCAGTTGAATTTGCTGGTATCATAAATAAAGAAGTAGTGGATCCCGTTCACGGAGTTCTATGTCTGGGTTTCGGTTTACCTTGGTTTCGGTGAAAGAGATAGAATAGAGATAGGGTGGGCAACTCCCTAGGCGGAGTCTCTACTCTGGTAAGGACCAAGTGACTTCATTAGCGTGGAGCTAGGCATGGTAAGCATAAAGTAGCGGTAGCGGTGTGACTTTCTTCGTGACTTGACTGCTAGACTGCTTTCCTTTGGCGGTATCGTATCTAAGAGGTAGTACTAGGACCTGGGCCTTCGGCTGGGAACTTCCTTCTAGAAGCAAGTGTAGCGAAGTCGGGGCTTAAGTAAGGCGGATCCTGATTCTTGGAAAGGTATCGAAGTCACTTCCGGATTAACTGATTAAGGAGTTCCAGTCGAAAGAGAAATGAGTTAGCTCAGGCTCAGGGCGTGAAATAAAATAGATAAGAAAGGCGATGTTCGCTAACCACCTAACCATCAGCAGATCTGCTTTCCAGGGCAGGTGAGTTCTGATTGATCCTAATCATGCGAAACCCACGGAGCGTAACTAAAGCATTTCTGAAACCGTGCTTTCGATGGCAAGGCCAGAACAACCAAACCAAGGGACAGGATTTCTTTTCCAAGTTAGGCTGCTGCTCGACCTTTCGAACGAACTGATCATGATGTATGGGAGTATTGATATGAGAAGCTCGTTCGCCCCTACTTAGTCTTACCTATCCAGTGGAAAAAAAAATTCCCTTGTTTACTACCAGATTATTGTATGCCTATTCTGATGAGGCACGGAGGGACCCGAAGGCATACTTATGTTTAGGATTCCTGACCTTACTTAACGCTCCCTTTCACAAATCATTCCTTTTTTTTATGGTAGTTGAGGATTTTATTACTAGAGATCTTGTTCCAGGAGAGGGTGAATCTCTTGAGTATCGTTTAGCGAAGCTTGGACTTCATTGTCACATTTTTTTGGATGGAAAATAGTGTGTATAGTCGAGACAGCAGATATGACTCAAGAACAGGTACCCTGCTACTTATTAATATTCAACTAAATCTGTACATCCAACATCTAGCTTTCCAGTAGATTCTGTATGATATGAGAACGTCTGTGAGTAGCCAACATCTGTATCAGTAGCTGAGGCAATCCGAAAGAAGGGCTTCTGAATTAGCTGAGGTCTCTCGAGCCTGCAGGTTGCTGCTATCCCCCGAAGAGAATAGACGAAAAGGTTCTTCCCATTATGGAATGCAAGAGCAAAAGCGGAAATCCCAGTATTGTAAGAGAAGGGTCAGCTCATCCAAGCTGAGCTAAGAGGTGGTGCATTTCTGAGTCACTTATTCCCATCCAAAAACCGGATCCCTAGGCCAACCCTACAGGAAAGCTACTTAAGAAGAAAGAACCCCGAGGGAAATAGTGAATCTTTTCATAGGTACTTACCCCCGTAACTAAGATGGGTATATCCGGGTTTCTAGGACCCTACTTCCTAATATCTAGGCAGACTCGCGGGAAGATGCTCCTGATAGTGCGCATTTGTATTAGTACAAAAATGGATCTATGCCCGAGTGCATTACCAAGCCAAGAGCTGGGTAGCTAGTAGTTATTATTCTTGTTATTCCTATCCGACTAGTAGGAAGCGCGGCTATGGAACTAAGAGAATAGATAGAGCGGCAACCGACATTGCAAGCGCTATCTATCCACTGCACTCGATGCTACCATTTGAATCCCTTCTGAATGAGAGTACTTCGAAGTCCCCGAATCCTGGCTGTGAGTAAGAGTCTATGTCTTTAGGACTGGCATGAACTATTTGAAGTTCTTGTACGAGACTTCAATTAAGTAATGGTCTTTAGGCCTGTAAGGAGTAATCCTTAATCTCCTCTTAGCTCTTTAAGTAAGTTCTCTCTTGTCCCAATGAGTTTCATTTCTAAGCTTTGCCTGTGTTAAGCATATTTAGTCAGTCCTATACTATCTCCTGTATTGTTATAACAAGATAGATTTCATTATATCTTGCTGTTGTTCCCTGTAAGGGATTATACCAGGTATGAATATGTCTTAGATTGGGCAGATAGGGGGAGAGCTTAGTAGAGAAAGAGAGTCTTATTGTTAGTACTTCCCCTGACTTCCGTAACTATCCTCTTAGCCGGATGCTTGCGTTCCTTATATAAGAGGGTCATAACTACCAGTGAAGCGAAGTGACTCCTGGCAAGAGGTAGGAGCGTAAGGTCTACTAGTTGGCTGTAGTTCCTGTAATCCGGTTAGGACTTTGAAGTACGCCAATAGCGGATCTCGCAATCAGTAATTAGCGTATTGGTAGCCTCTTGCTCAGTCGTCATTGATTCGGGGGGGTCTTGGATGGAATAAGATTGGGTTCGACTCCCATAGCCCCGATGCGGCGAAGCCCCCTTTTGGGCCTAATAAATGTAGATTGCTATAGTTTGTGTGCCAGTAAAGTCTTGTTCACTCCTCTCAAGGAAGAGGAAGTTCGTATTTCGTCTTTGATGGAACAATTAGTCCAAATAGTGGATTCTCTATGGTATGGAATCTTCCTCGGCGGCGGAAGCATCCCTTTCAGAATACGCATATAGGCTGTGAAAGCAAGAGGGTGCTTACTATATCCCTAATGTGTCGTCCTCCTAAGAGGGCATTCCTTCATTCACTGCAAGAACAGCTTACTCGAGTATAATATAATAGGGGTCCGATTCAGTCTTTCGAGTTGGATGAGGAAAGATTCCTTGAAAGCAAGGTCGCTTCTAGCCAGCCAGAGTAGTCTGTGTCTGTCTCCATGTACCAAAGTGCCACATAAATCTTTCTATGTCCCGCGTCAAGAAGTGAAATGGAAGCCGTATCAATCATAGCTATGCCCCCCCATAGATAACTCCCACGTAAGGATCCTGCTGATCCAAAATAAGAAGCGCTGGAAACAAGTTAACGAACGGGTGGTGACAGGCTGCTATACGAATATAAAAGAGAAAGCATATGGAAGATGAAGCTATGGCTTGTCGATAGCGGTCCCACTTTATGGGTTCCAGATACTGTAGCACCCTTAGAAGGGAGACTTAGCTCCAATAACTACCTGACTTAGCTAACCTTAGCAGCAGGAACTAACCGATGCAGGAAGTCACTACTTAGCACTAGCAACAGCAGAACTAGCAGCAGGAGGTTCTATTTACACAGCGGTAGTAGCTACCCTACTAGGAATGCATATAGAAAGATAGCAGTCACTATCCATAGCTCCAACTCTAGCTCGTCACTCAGGCTCTGACAAGACCTCGGCTTTAGCTCTGTTATCCTTGTTCCGAACATTTCCTGAAAGTCGACTACAAGTTATAAATCAGAGGGGGAAGGCAGGTGAAGTCCTTTCCTCTGAAAATGGCAATGCTTTATCGGAACTGGAAGGAGAATCATAGGTAAGGCAAAGCTTTCCGCATAACGTCACTACCCGTTCCCTATAAGCCATAGCTCCTCACTCTTCACTGACGCAACTATAGCTCCTAACTCTCCTCTGCCTAGCTCCAACTCTCACTCCTGGTTTGGTTCGCTATTTACAATTAGAGACCTGACATAAGATCTCGGAAGAACCTAGCAACAGAAAACAACTATAGATAGCCTGAACTTAGCAGTAAATAACCTATAACCATAGTTAGAACTCACCTTGAACTAGCAGCACAGCAGGAGACTAGCGGCACTCGAGACTCTCATTCGTTCGCCTACCCGGGATCAATTCATTAACAGAATAAGATTTTTCCTTTATTTAAGAACATTTGATCAGAATGTTCTTCATTGATTTCAGTTTCTTCTTCCTTTCTTTAAGCGGGTCTTTCTTCTCTTCCTTGAGCAGATAAGGATTATGGTTTCACTACACTAATAGGATTCTGACTGGCCTATATGCCCAGCGGGCAATACTTGACTTAGCTTCCTTAGCAGCCGTAACTCGGAACTAGCCTTAAGGTCACTCCTTGGGTCTAACTACTTAGCTCTTTTCTCTTTACACGAGACCAGACACAGCAACAGCAGCTCTTTGCTTTTATCCTTAGCCTTAGACCCTTAGCTTCCTTAGAAGACCTAGCTACCCTTAGCGCTGACTTAACCACCCCTGCCTTAGCTCCATAGCCTCTCATTCGTTCGCCGACCTCGGCTCACTTCATTCCACATAGGACGCACATACCCTCATAGCACATAGCTTTGCTCTAGGAAGCCTTGCCCTAGCTCTAACTCTCTTTTTACAAATAGGTAGGAACTAGCCTTAGCAGCCCTAGCAGCAGGAGATCCTAACTCAACTCTAGCTCGTAACCTCGTTGGCTTGGATTCGTCTCCGTCCCAACTCTCTTCCCTTCCCGTATCGTATGGAGCTTTATTGAGTATTTGCCCGAAGGGGGCATGCTGCAAGAGCGTAGGTGAGTGATAAGCGTAGGAGGCGTGCCCGAAGGGCAGCGGCAGCAGTTCCAGGTGCCGTCGCTAGATTGAGATCTGCAGGGTGGCGGGGACTTCGACTGCCTTGTATCAGGTGAAGAGAAGGGGGTGGTAGGCTTAGTAGGGCTCGAACCTACAATATAACCGTTATGAGCGGTACGTTTCAACCAATTAAACTATAAGCCCCTACGGATCTCTACATGCAATTCGCTCACTTCGGGAAGAGCGGACGGAAAGAGGAGGCCTTTGCTCTATCTGCTTCTTCCCTTTCCCAGGAATGAACAATTGGATAAAAAAAAATGATTTTTTTTATTTATATATTTTTTTTTCTTATTGTTTATAGATGGATATAGAATATTATATATCTATTATTATTATATTATAATTAATAATATAATTAAGCAAGCGGCCCTTTCGCGACTCAAACTGCCGGTCCGCTTTCCGGCTCGCAACGGCTCAAACGGGCGGGGGCTCTCTATTTGCTTGCAATGCCGGCTGTTCGCCTTTAGTTATAAGTAGAAGTAGAGGGCGCCGTTTGCCCCACACTTCAGAAAAAGAAAAAAAGTATGAGTATGAATGAAGTAAGAAAAAGTACATAAGGAGTGAGAAAGAAAAACTTGGTTACGGGAACCGAAGGTTAGGCCGACTACTTTAGTATAGCTATACCTAAAAAACTTTTTTCCTACCCCTTCCCCTTTCTGTCAATGTTGCCAATTCCCAGAATACTAATGTACCCTCGTGTATACAGTTGCCCAACTACTTTCTTCCTCCGACTTCTTTAGCCACTTCCGCATCTGTCGTATTCGGGAGAGCTTGCTTCGTGGCGGAGCATTTAGCAATGCCAGCAGCCTGGTGAGGGCTGGCTGTCTGGGGACAGGTTAAAGCAGGGCCTGCTGGGCTTGCTTCTCATGAGATTGGGTGAGGTAATCGGAAAGGGGTTCATAAACCGGGCGGGCGGGCTTTTGGGCACACGGAAAAGGAGAAGTGGATGGAGGGTGCTTCTCAGCTAGAGTTGGGGGTGGGGTCGCTATAGTGGCTAGGGTGAGTCTTCCTACACGGCTGGACGCCCGGCTCTAGACGAAACTGCGGGGGTTACCACCACATCCTCTCCCGATAGACTCGAAGCTCTTCATAGTCAGGCGGGGTAGAAAATCTTCTCTCAAAAAGAGACAGACCAGAGATGACAGAGGAAGGTATTCGGTTCAAAAAATATACGGCAGTCAGAACAGCTTCAGCCCAAAATTGACTAGGGACAGAAGCAAGCCAGAGACCTATTCCATATGAACTAGCTAGCCAATGAGATGAGCTACCCATTGAGGGAGCTTAAACTGATGTCCCTATGTGCCAGCCGTTACCTTCCTTTCAAATAGGTCCTTCCTTGCGTACTATACTTAACTTATTGAATTCCAGTTTCAATAAATGGCCTTTTGCATTTGAAGGGACCTATCGTGACCCTAAAGACCCCCGTAAACTCGCGATTTAGCAAATAAAATAAAAAGGGCCATGAAGAACGTTTTCTATAAACCGAGATGAAAGATAAGCGGGATGAGCTAAGCTAAACAGAAAATCGATTCGCTAAACAGATGCGAGAGTTCACGGATGACCGATCGATACAGTACGAGAGATTCCCCGGTGTTTGCGTATGCGTCTGTCGATGCATCTTCGTCTTCGTCTGCTATTAACTTCCAGTCGGCAGAAAAATGTTGATGAACCGATAATGTCTGAGCTTCTTGGAAAAGAGGGCTAGTCTGCACTGTTGGATGGTCCGGTCTCGTTGATTCCACGCGTAGGGGATGGATTCTTTGTAATGACGGGGTTGCTTCCTCCTTCCTGGAATTCCAATAAGTGCTGGTCAATCAAGTCTTGAATCTTGTGCCTTAGGTTGTAGCATCTATCAGTCCAGTGTCCCGGCGTGCCCATGTGGTACTCACAGTGTGCTTTTTGATCAACTTAGGTGGAGGGTTTGACACCGGCCTAGGAGGGATCGAGTCTTGCCTGTCTTGGCTGGGGGAGTTTCCCCCTCTTTCCGGAAAGAGGAAGTTCTCTCAATCGTAGTGGCGATACTGGCTTGCATGGACTGAAAGGCTTCGCCTTTACTTGCTTGGATTGAAAGGCTTCCCCTTAGCTCAGTACCCATCTGTCCTGCCAAAGAACACAAAGAACAAGGATGCCTTCGGGTTGCTAGTACGTATCTTACTTCCTTCCCTTCCCCCGCCTTCATTCATTATCTTGTTGATCGTGGGCCGGACGGCAGGAGCTAGGTTCCATAACTCCAGCTCTTCCGACCGAAGGTATTCATTCGTTGAGTTGAAATGTCGACCGACAGGAAAGGGGGACTGACTTCAGTTCTCAGAGTGGGGCGGCGTGACCGCATGGCCCCTTGCTTGGCTTGCGGGATGGGACTTCCTTTACTTAGCAACACGAAAGAGAAGGCAAAAAGAAAGCCTTCTAACTAGAGGGAGCCCGTTCTCTAGTGTCCACCTTATTCTACTCACTTTAAACTGCCATTCTGTCTACATGAAAATGCCCATAGAAATGATATCACTACTAGACTGTGACTGACTCTACTACTACTTCCTACTTCCGACTCCTAACCGATACTACATACTACTACAGATAGTTAGGAAAGGACACCCCTGACTCCATTCCCGGTGTAAATACGAAAATAGTGTTTCTTTTTGAGGGAAATCTTTGAATTTGGAATGAAAAGAAGAGTAATGCTTCCTAGCACGGGACACAGAATAAGACCTCGAGGAGGAGATTGTCCCTTTCTACTAAACAAGCGAGAAAAGCCCTTTCTATCATCTTCATAACCAGATCCATAAGGCAACATCTTGTATGGTTTATGGACATTCCCATTCCTGCCCTGCCTGCCTTATATCAAAGCTTTCTTTTAGAGTGCCTACTTGATTAGAGCCTTTGCGCCTTTCCTAGTTCTAAGCTTGTAGCTTAACTCAAGAGCAAGGTAATGCGCGCTGTCTCGTTCATTAGCCAGGGCTTTGCGCGCTCATGTCCCTCTCTTCTCTCGAGCTAATGCCTATCTAGCTAGCTGTGCTGTTTGCTTCTCCCCTTTCACTCTTGACTTCCCCCTCGTTCAAAAGCCGCTGATTATACATTGTTTGCTTCATTCTATTTCCCTTTCTCGTTATAAACACAAAGTCATTTGGCATACCTGCATGGATTAGATGTCCGGAAAAACCCCCCGACCTGGGAAGTGTTTCGACCTCACTCACTTGATCAGCAGATGGGAAGCTTGAAAAAGCGGATTAGAGCCCGTAAAATAAAGCAAAAGGGCTGCTGCAATTACAGGTTCGTTCAAGTGGCACGGGTGTTGTATGATAGAGAAAAAATGACAATAATCAAAAGGTAGAAAGCTACGGTTGAGTAGTGAGGTGGGGAAGTTCTTCCATTCCAAATCAGAATAGAAATAAGAACCCTATCCCACGAGTGGAGGGAGGTTTTAGTCATCAATAGATACAAGATAGGTTCAAAAAAAAATGAATAGGAAAGGTACAGGCTACTTTATCTCTCAGGGTAGACCAGAATCAAAAGATAGACCAAATTCAATGGAGGATAGGGCCAAATCTTAAGAGATTGAAAGAGTATAGGATAGGGGACATATTCTACATCTTAATAGCCCCGTGCTTTATTAGCGCAGTGTTAGAGAAGGGAGGACCGAACAATATGAAAGGGCAAGAAAGAGCTCTGCTTAGCGGAAGGCAATATTTCGCGTGCTAAGGCGCGCGTAAGCATCAAAGCCCATAACGCGAGAGGGAAGAATCATAGTCTGGGCGGCGGGCGGTGGGGAAGATAGTTCATATGATTTTTCCAAAGAATGATTCCCCAATCGTACATAATAGCCACCAAAACCGGTGGAGAAAGAATAACTGGTTTTCAGGCATTGAGAGGACACATGCTAAATGGTCTACCTACTTCGTTACCATGGTTCCTGATGAGAACTACCTAGATGCTGCATCAAGGTTGGTTGTTAGGGATGGGGTAGAAATGGAGTTTACGTTTCAACTGAATGAATAAAGCTTTTCTTCGGCCCGAAGACCGCGCTACTTGGCTTGAGCGGTACCTCATAGGGCTACTGCTGGACATGGAGGCCGGTGGATCGATCGGCGGGTTCGCGCTTTGGCGAGCGAACGAATAAAGCGCATTTCGAGCTGGTGGAACTTTCTCAACCTAAAAGAGACTTGGTTGGTGCAAGAGTTGTCCCCGTTAAAAGGCAAGATCCCCAAAATCTTATTTAGGGCTCGAGCCTCTATCGAAGGGGTCTTGGAACTGACTCAGGCCATAGACTAGAAGTCTGGTCTCCGAAAAGGCTTATGCTCCCGCTTTGCCTCGGCCCTCTTCTTCCGTAGTCCAAACGAAAGATCTAAGGGGTATACTTTTACTAGTTTTGTCCGATATTCTCGATTTCCAAGCCCAAGGTTAAGTACATGAAGTACATCTCGTATATATATGTATATAATGGGACTGAAGTCGGCTCAGCCGGAGATCATGCGCCCGACAGAAGAAAAACGTAAGCCTGATTGTAGAATAGTTAGGAGCTACCCGAAAAGGACCTCCATTTGGACCCTTTTTGAACCACTCATGGGACCACGTGAACGCGGGTTTTCCTGACGAGACAAGGCTCCTGGATTTGAAATATTGCAAAAAGCTAGCCGCTAGGGTAGAGGGTAGGGAAGGATAGAAAGGTAGTTTCCTCCAGCAAGGGAGATGACTTCTTCCTTTCCCTTTTAAAGGCAAATAACCTGAAAACAACGTTTTTCTTTTGATTTCTAGACCTCACCTCGATGTTGGAGCTAGGGCTGGCCTCTCCGGCCTACGGTGGGGTTAGGATGAGTGGATAAATCAACCAGCAAGCGCTAGGCTTAAGCATTCAAACAAAGGAATAAGGCGCATTGAGCGAAGTAACCGCGGGTTTTGCTCTATCCTATGGGGTCGCGTTCGTTGTTGCCTGTATAGCTTTCTAGAGCAGAGATCTATATTTCTACAAACAACTACATCAACAACCGAAGTTCAATATTCTATAAGCTACTATTAGTGTAGCCGCAGAACTCTATAGGCTAATCCCGTAGTCAATCAGAGGCTGATACTTGGAACTTTCATTGCAAAGCAAAACTACTAGAAAAAAAAACTCCCCTACAGGAAAGATCCTCCTTTAATTGTTGCAGGCACTGACTCATCGAAGTATACATCTCGACGGATGATCACTTTCTTCGGGTCATATCACTTTGACCCTTTAGTCTGAATAGCCTCAGGTTGTTTGGCAGGGGAAGAAGCTGTGAGATCTCATTCTGCATAGCCATCCAGAATTTCACTTAGGTATTGTTTCTTCCTCACTTCCTCCTCGAACATGAGACAAGGTTCGGAACAAGGTTCTCCGTTTCAGAACCAATCTCCTTCAAGACCTCAACCCTTGAGCCAGAAGCTGTAGGCTTAACTGGTTGCTTACCACCACCTTTCAAATTTTTATTAACGTACTTCCTACCAACCAAATTCCATGGCAACTTTATATCCGGCCCCCTTTGAACATTCACATCAACATTTTCCTTATCAATCTCCTTACTAGCCAGGAACTACAACAGGCTAAAAAGGATTAACAGGCTCCACAGGAGTGGAAGTAGGCGTAGATTCCATGGCAACATCACCCGAGTGACTATCATCAACCACCACTTTAGCAACCTCAGTTTCAAGGGCAACAGTGCAATTGTCCTTAACATGCCCAACTAAGCCACAATTGAAACGAATTTGGGGCAATTTTTCATACTCTAATCTAATCAGCAACACAAACCTCAGATCTTAAAGGTTTAGTTAAGTCAACCTCCACATAAATTCTAGCACTCTTTGCTTCGCAACCTTGGATGATTGCTGGTCAATACCTTGCGATGCACAAATGGAAAGCTTATTTCTTTCAGAACCTTAGTAGAGGCGAAAAAAGGACCTAGCATTGCAAGCAAAGACTTTCCCTCTAAGTCATTCGACGCCCATTCGATAGGCTGCTCTCAAGGGAGGTTAAGAAGACAATACCTTGCTTGGGGATCTTTTTAAGTCTTCTAAATGATTCCTACCTGGTATTTTCGTAGAAGAGAGAGAGTGCTTTTATCTCATATGAGAAAGCGACGGGATAGGGTCAGTTTGAAAGGGCTACAGCAGGGGAATTCGTTTCAGTCCTAAGAAAAGAATAATATCTTCTCGGACAATTTCGTTTGAAAACCTTGCCTTGCCATAAAACAAAACAATAGGCTTCCTCTCCAATTGCAGTAAAAGTTTCAAACCAACCTATTGCATAAGAAAAGAAATCTCTTTATTTTTTGAATTACTGAGTCCGTATAAGAAAGGTTTTTTTCTTGATGAAGTGAGTGGATTTCATATACAAAGACATATCTAGCCTCTTTCCAGTGCAAGTTCCCTACCAGCTCTAATGGCAGTTGCCAATTATCCAGTAAGCAAGAAAGCAAGGACAAATGAAATCCATCCAGTGGGAGTTTCCGATCGGTTCATTCAATCGAGTCCTACTCTCCCGCCCGAGGCTCACTCGCTAAGGCATGCCTTTACTAAACTTGCTATTGCAAATGCCCTAACTCAACTACCAACAGATTCAATAGCACCGTCGTCTTCCTGGTTCTGCTTTGCGCCTTTTTCTTCCCCAGTTTCCTTTCTTTGTTTAGAGAATCGATCCAGTTGCTTCTCCGGTCTTGGTGGGTGGGGGATTATCTTTCTTTTTCAGAAAGAACTCCGAGTGAAGAAAAAAGGACTAAGCCGAAGGTATTAAATAGTTCAATGCTCTCTTGTTCAACTGGGGCTAATGGGCGATTCGTGCCATACTTGGTTTTAATCGAAATAGTTTCTAGAAGAAGCTCTTCCCGCTTTCCTGTTGATGCCGTAGGAATTCTCTCTGGAACAACCCCTGGCTGGGATAAAGAGACTGATTGACTGTGATGAGGTAGCTTAGATTCGGATTCGGAGATAGAAATCTCTTTGTGGCAACCAAAGTGCCATCGATTTAGCTGTTGATGGCGTAAACGCTCTTGATCTTTATTTATTATTTAATCGCATTTTCAAAGCATCAGTCCAAGAGAGGCAAGGAGATTAGTTTCCCCAAACTCGGCTCAAGCCACCGGCAATAACGAAGAACGACCAGGCGCAAGGGAGAACAAGTGCCAGCCAGTCAATCCCTGGACCCGGCTCAAATGATTTGATCCCAAGTGTCATCACAAAAAGAAGCTGTCCCATGCCCACTACGTGCTAACTACAAGGGAGGAGGAAGGGTTCAATTCTTTTTAAAGACCGGGCCGGGGCGGTCACTATTTAGCTCGTTTGGATGGAATCAGGGACATAATGGAGCTAGAATCTTCCTCTGAGGGGTCTGCGGGGAGAAAGGGGAAAGTGCTTTCTTGGCTGGCAATCTAATGGGTAGAGATCATGTTCGGTAGGCAGCAGTTCTTTCGACAGCTAGGAGTTGACAGACTTTTTCGATTTCCGCGCACAAGTAAATATCCCTTTTTGAGCTTGCCCAGTTTCGGCAATGAATCCTAACCTCAAAGGTGCTTTGAATTCACTTTTATCAGTTTTCCTCTCAGGTGCAGATGAATAAGAAATGTGATGTTATCAACTTAAGAAGTTCTTTTAATGTAAAGAGAAATCCCTGTGTGACCCGACTGAGAGGAATAAAGAAGTCTATACTATTCGAGAATCCGTCTTCTTTTTGAGGAATGTAAAACTGGTGCTATCGCCTATCATATAGTCGATCCAGGATTAGCGAACATTGCTTCCACTTTCATCAATATTGGCTGGGATGGGTTCAGCTGTATACTCTCTAGGTAGAAGATCTCCAATCATTAGCTCGGTTTCCGCAAAGAAAATCACTAGCTAGCTATAGAAAAAGCTCTTCTTTCATCAGTTGCCGATGGTGCTATCGTATTCGAATAGTTTTTCATCCGGCAGTGTCAATTTTATAGATTGAATCCGATCTTACTATTCAATTACAGAATCCAGTGATAGAATCCGCTCTTTGTAGGATGATTTGAGATTAGTAATTAGCGGTTAGTGGTTGAAGTAGACTAGGTAGCGGATGTCCTTATAGAGTCTATCTTTTGATGCAAGCAGCTTTTGGGCAGTACTCCCACTTGGGCTTTGAAGGGAATTCTTAAAAAAAGACATTGACATTGAAGTGGTATAGCGATGCTCGCGGAGGTGATTACCTAATTATCGATATTGCACTAGAAGACAAAGACCTTTTTTTGAGGCGAAATCCCTTGCTTGGGGGTGGGGGAAAAATAGTAAATCCACGAAAGACAAGAACAGTGTTTTGGAGGTTTGGATTCATAGACGCACGGATAAGACCGACGCCATTCAAGCAATGAAATTTTTTTCAGCAAAAACTGTCATCAGCTGAGATAGAAAAAGAGAAGAAAGCTTTGGGAGTGAAAGAGATCGGATTAGTGGGATTCCTTACGTTTTAAATTTATTACTTATTATTATTATCCCAGCCCTCCAGGGACTGAGGGCACTACTAGTACTAGGTAGGAGTAGGGTTTACCTAACTAAGCATTTCATGTTTTATCTGCTCGCTCTTGGTCGTTTAGTAAAGGAATCTCTACGGAACAACTGACTGAGGAATTGAGTCACCTGGTCACTCTGGCTTTCGAGGACACTCTGGGGGAGGAGCTCTTTTTACCTAAAGTTAGTAATGGAATCGCTTTCAAAGCAAGGAATGTAGGGGACTGCCACTCCCTTAGAATTCTTATCTCTGTTATCTATAGGATCCACGAAAGAAATTTACTTTAGTAGCACCCTGGGTTTTTCCTGCCCTACGCGCACTCCCCCAGGGGAAAACCAGAAAGAAGCCTTTTTCAAGGGATCCAGCAGAAAGGGGCACCAGCGAGAGATCTCCATAATTCGGTTTTCCTAGGGATTTCCGTTGAGGTCCGTACGAGAACTTCGTAGACTAAATAGATCAACCTGCGGGTGTAGGCACCTTTTCTCACCTTTCACTAAAATAAAGGAAAGAGCGGAAGCTAGGTCTAGTCTATACTAAACAACACGAACACGCCTTTTTCTTTATTAAGAGAAAACCGGTTAGCTACAAGGGCTTCCTCGGCGCGGAAAGCATCGAGGATGTAGGACTTGCTACGAGTAGTTGCAGTGGGCATGAAGCAGAACATCGGAATGGACTACTTAGTCTGGCTTACGCAAGGGATGAAGTCCCGGGCTAGAGAATCCACTTTTGACTTATAGGATCGCCTAGGCCATGCCCTTATTATATTATCCCATTCTTTAGGAATCGAGCAAAGCTTTTTATTACAGCTAGGAGCACATCCTGTGCTTATAGTGACACCCAAAAACGGGATCCAAGGGAGGACTCGTGGGACAAAGCAAAAGGAAAGCCAAGCTAAAGCCCTACAGAGTAGAACTTCTTGCACGTGGAATTCACAAAAGAATCTTCGGAATAAGCTTATGATTCCTCTACTAGCTACGAGCTAATAGAAGAGGAATGACTCGAGCTTAGGCCGGCCGGAGGGAAGAGCCACCTTCTTTTAGCTCAGAGTAAAGCGCATAACCCAGTCCTCTATTTCGGAAGAAAGCCCAGGCGGGGACCTTGTCGAGCTAGGAGCACACGGAAGGGAGACCGCTTATTCACTTGGAAAAAGTAGCGCCCTCAGGGAAGAGAAAGACCTGAATCTATTACTCTATTCCTGACCTTAGCAAGTCAAGAGGCAGTCCTACTAGAGGTCAGATTGAAGACTTCATTCAGTTAGCTACTTGACTCAGGTTTATCTATCGATTCGTTAGGGTCTTATGACACCGTCTATAGGGGGGTTTTCCCCTTCCTTCCAAAAGGATGGAAGCAAGAAATCCTTGGCAATTGGTTCATTGCCTTCAATTGGTTTAATTCAATTTCTGCTTTCTGTAAATCAAAGATCTCTCCCAGGCTACTAGCCTTTCGTCTTTGGCCTCTTTCACCGAAGAGACGAAATAGATAAAAAATTAATTTACCCCGAGCAACTTAATCAAAAGATAGGAGAACTTCTCCCGAACCCCTCCAAACACAGATATATATGCTTCCTGCCCCTTCTTTTGGCTTCATGCCGGATGGATACAACAGATGCTCTACCGACCTACCCGACTCGCTCAACACTCGTTCTTAACTCGCTAGGGAACATAAACAGCTCCCTAGGAGATAAAAAAGATTTGAACGCTTCTTTGAGTAAGCATGCTTATTTATAAGGGACTTGCAACTACGACTGACTCTCCAAACCGGGGCCCTTCTTTACCACTGACGGAGGGATCCTCCCACATGTTCAATCCTGTTTTCACATTACAAATTTTCCATCTTATCATATTGAGGAATACCTTCTTCTGAACCGGAACAAGAAGTTTTCTTTTAAAGTACTTCAGTGTAGACTGGAAGACCATGCCTGTGCAATAGACATCCCTCCTTTGACCGCTCACTCGACCTTCAGCTATAAGTAGGCCGTTTGCTATTGCTATAAGGGCTGCTCACCTTTATACGGCTTGGCTTCCGTTCTTGCTATATAAGGGCAAGCAAGACGAGGTTGCTCTCTTTTTCGTAGTAATCTTTCTTTAATCGAGATTGGGTTTGTGTTCAGCCGGACTCCTAACTACTTAACATTTGGGCCTAGGAACAAAACAAGCGAAAAGCACCCAAGCTTGCTTCAAATCTTCTTCCCTATGAGTTCTAGTCTCAATAAGAATCTTCTTACTGTTATGATATGAATATACCACTTTTGGGATAGAGACTAATCTGTTATCTTGAAAGCAGCTCTCACATTCAGATTGAGTTCAGGTCATCAACCAGTCGAGCATCTCTACCCCCTACTAAGTATAATGAAGGCTGTTCCCGCATGGTATAGATTTTGCTTCATTCCTAAAACAATCCAGCCAAATGAATAGCAGTACTAATAATCTCCGAAACAAAGCCGGAAAGCAGGACTGCTGCTACGACTACATGCGCATCTAGTGCAGTGGAGACAAGCTACCTTTAGCTAGGAGCCTCTGTTTGGATTACTTCATCAAGACCATAAATGGTATAAGTTCAGCACCGCTCAATAGAAAGCCCCTTTCTTTTTTGTAGGGTCTTAAAGATACCGGGCGACCAAGCGACTTTGATCTTCATCTCCTGAACAAAGGAGTGGCGAAGCCGCCCCACTGACTATGAATCCTTACTCTGAAGTAAGTCCCTCAAGGTGAACAAAGCGCAAGTTAACTTCGTCCGTGTAAGGTTCAATCTTCACTCTGAACCCGGTCTCTATCCCCGAAACAGGGAAGCAAGCCTGTCTTCGCAAACAATCCTAACTCTTAATCTTTGTAAGGGTGTTCTGAACTCTCCTTTGTTGCCTGAAAGCTCACTAAGGAAGTATCACAAAGCCTGTGTCCTGGTTCCGTAGTTGTTCCTTGATTGGTTGATTGGGAAGGAAGATAACTATATAAGTAAACAAGCTAAACAGGCCAATCTGCGGATAGGGCTAGTGTTAGCAAACAAGCCTTTGATAGGATTCATTTTCCATGGGTCAAAGCAGTTAGTGATTTTGTTTTTCAATACAACTTATTTTAATGCTTTACACGGGCACGTACTTTCGCAATAGTTTCATTTGTTTGCTTACAGGAGCGGATTCGGGACCCGACGTTGCCTATGTTGTTGTGGAGGACAGAACGAATTGATTCAAAGACTTCTTCGTTGCACAAGAGCTTCGCGGAGTCAACAAATTGATTGAGGAGAGGATAGCTTTGCCCTGTTCTGGAATGAATTCCGTTCCGTAGTTCAGTCCGGAACTCCAGATGTGTAAGTAGCGGCCAAGCGGCTCTGTCCTTTTCAAAGAGGTTCTCCTTCTCTGTCCCCGCTTGTTAGTGTTATAGGATAGCTCACCATTCAAGTAAGTCATTTTCCCGCTAGTTAGGAGAGAAGTCACCTTTGGATTCTTAAGTAGGAGGGCAGGGAGGAAAGCACGATAGGAGGCATGTACTCTTCAAGGTTGACCGTGACGATCGTAGCTCTATCAATCTATCAAGTAGGTACGCCAAACACTCATAGACCGGTATCGTATATTATAATATAAGAAGAAAGGTGGAATCCATTGCGATCTTGGACATCGCCAAAGAAGGGTGTTCTTAGTGCCTTTTCTTAACACGGCTCCCATGAGAGTAGCAGACATTCCTTTGGTGCCCCACTTTCGTCATTCTCCTACTCTGTCTTTAGTCTTGTTGCGCGCGCTGCCGTAGTTAAGAATTTTCGGAGTCTGATGGAAGTTGGTCTGGAATTGGTACTGCTCGCTATCGAGGAAAATAATAATGCAACGCAAACGAGGCGAATATCGTATAAAATAAGATGGCTTATGCGACGCAAAGAGACAAGGCAGCCTTCTTCGATTCGATAGGGCTTTTTTTGCTTTCGAGAGGCGACGATCGGAAAGAAGGCCCTCGTTCACTCTCTCGCAATAACGGCATTGGAAGTGATTGTTGACCGTCCACGGAAAAGCACGACGAGAAAAAAACACACAAGACAGACGAAAGTGTTTAGATTTAGTCGGTGTTCAGTGTACCGCCGGTATGGGAGATCGAAAATAATTCT